TTATTGCCGAACCTAATGCCTACATTGCATTCGCGGGTAAAAGAGTAATTGAACAAACATTGAATAAGACAGTACCGGATGGTTCACAAGAAGCTGAGTATTTATTCCATAAGGGCTTATTCGACCCAATCGTACCACGTAATCCTTTAAAAGGTATTCTGAGTGAGTTATTTCAGCTTCACGGTTTCTTTCCCTTGAATCAAAATTCGATCAAGTAGATCGTTTAATTCAGTTATTTTTTTCTTTGGGGTGAACAAGTATTTAGTTTCTATTTATAGTAATCAAAAAAAATAATAAGCATGGAGTTTTACTTGAGGTCATAAGATCTAATTGTATAAAGGATCAGAAGTTGTTAATAATCACTTTTTCTTATTTCCTCCAGATCCGTTTTATTTCTACCTATATTCATGATTAGTAATCAGGAAGACTCTATCAACAGGATGAAAGAGTTAATTCATACGCTAAATTATTAAAAAAATTATGGAATAATTCAAATGTAGAAAATAGGGAATAGGAATCTTACATTTCTTTTCCCCGATAACTTCCTTTTTTTGACTAGTAATCTCTGTTAGATCGGATTCGTTAGAATCCTTTGATAACTTGTAATAAACTTTTTTGGTATTTATTAGAAGATAAGTATAGTATAAGAGAACAATAAAAAAAAAATATAATATAAAGGTGAATAGGTACACTTATTTAGTTCTTCATTTCTTGTACCTATATCTATTATTATATACTGATAATAGATATACTTATCATAAGATATCTTTATAACAGGTACAAATATTAAATCGAGGTATCCATTCTATGACAACTTTCAACTTACCCTCTTTTTTTGTGCCTTTAGTGGGTCTATTATTTCCGGCAATTGCAATGGCTTCTCTATCTTTTTATGTTCAAAAAAACAAGATTGTCTAGATTTGATGGGACCCAATCTCATCCATTTTTTTTTTTCAAGACTGGGATCATAATACAGATATCTATTTATTTAGTGGAATAGGGTGCGGGTATTCTTCCGAACACAAATGAAAAAGCTGTTATGCACCCGAAAATATGATATATGGATAACTGCATTATATCTATTTTAAAACGGGTCGGCAGATGTATGAAATGTAAAGTAAAAGTATCTCTATGTATGTAGATATCCATAGTGGGATCCTATGAAGGGGATCTTTTTTTTATATCTAACTGATTAGATGAATTACTCCTAATGGTTCACATCATAATAATAGTGCTAGTTGATGAGAGTTACTTCAGGAACAAAAAATAAAGTCAAATTCATTTTGGTTATTCTCTCAATTCCAATAAAATGAAACAACTGGATCTAGTATGAACTGGCGATCAGAGCGTATATGGATAGAACTTATAGCGGGGTCTCGAAAAACAAGTAATTTCTGTTGGGCTTGTATCCTTTTTTTAGGTTCACTGGGATTCTTATTGGTTGGAACTTCTAGTTATCTTGGTAGGAATTTGATATCCTTATTTCCTTCTCAGCAAATCCTTTTTTTTCCACAAGGTATCGTGATGTCTTTCTACGGGATCGCGGGTCTGTTCATTAGCTCCTATTTGTGGTGCACAATTTCGTGGAATGTAGGTAGTGGTTATGATAGATTCGATAGAAAAAAAGGAATAGTGTGTATTTTTCGTTGGGGATTCCCTGGAAGAAATCGTCGCATATTCCTTCGATTCCTTATGAAAGATATCCAGTCAATTAGAATAGAGGTTAAGGAAGGTATTTATCCTCGGCGTGTACTTTATATGGAAATCAGAGGCCAGGGTGCCATTCCCTTGACTCGTACTGATGAGAATTTGACTCCACGAGAAATTGAACAAAAGGCTGCGGAATTGGCCTATTTTTTGCGCGTACCAATTGAAGTATTTTGAAATGAATTGAAGAATGAATGCTTTCGCAGCATTGAGTAAGGACCTCATGAATTATATTTGTTGTTATAGAACAACTTAAGTTTTTTCAAGGCGCTCGTTCGAGCAAAAGCGGACGCATATGGAACAACCAGAAAACAGAAAACAAAGTGGTTTTTGTCCACCAAAACCATTTTTCATACTAGTAACAAGTATACTAAGTATGGATTCATCACATATATCTGAACAGTTCAGACTATAGAATTCATCTTTTTTTTGGTCCAATATTTTTGAATTGATATGCTAGATATAGAGGGATCATATCTTGTAATTGAATTTTTTTCAATCGATGTTTTGTTTATTTTGATCCTTTCTTTCCTTTTTGATGATCAAAAGATTGGATCGTTTATAACTATAATAATCATTCTATTTCTCTCTTTTTTTGCTACTCGTTTTTGATTTCATCCTATCGATCCAATATTTTCCGAAAATCCCCTCAACCATTCCCCGGCTACGGCTAGCCAGCGAAGTTTTTCGAAATAATTGATCTAAGGGGGTTCTTTTGCCCCGAAATCCGAAAAATATTCATTTGCTCGTTCGGGCATTCATCGAAAGGGTGCAATTGCTTCGAATGAAGAAATAATAAAACAAAATATTGTTTCTAGATCCAAGGACTAACCAATTAATTAAAAAAGGGGGGAAATAGGTCTATGGATTCAATACCTTGTTATAGAGCTCATGTTTTATGGAAATATCAGATTGGATAGAATCGAGGAATGAAGTGGTTTCATTAACAATTCAAAGATTAAAAATGCCAAAAAAGAAAGCATTCAACCCCCTTCTATATCTTACATCTATAGTCTTTTTGCCCTGGTGGATTTCTCTCTCATTTAATAAAAGTATGGAATCTTTGGTTACTAATTGGTGGAATGCCGGGCAATCCGAAATTTTTTTGAATGAGATTCAAGAAAAGAACGTTCTAGAAAAATTCATAGAATTAGAAGAACTCTTCCTTTTGGACGAAATGATAAAGGAGTACCCGGATACACATATACAAAAGTTTCGTATAGGAATACACAAAGAAACGATACAATTGGTCAAGATGTACAATGAGGGTCATATCCATACCATTTTACACTTTTCGACAAATCTAATAAGTTTCGCTATTCTAAGTGGTTATTCTATTCTGGGTAATGAAGAACTTGTTATTATTAATTCTTGGGTTCGGGAATTTATCTATAACTTAAGCGACACAATAAAAGCTTTTTCTATTCTTTTATTAACTGATTTATGTATCGGATTCCACTCGCCTCACGGCTGGGAACTAATTATTAGTTCTGTATACAAGGATTTTGGATTTTCTCATAATAATCAAATTATATCTGGTCTTGTTTCCACCTTTCCAGTCATTCTAGATACAATTTTAAAATATTGGATCTTCCGTTATTTAAATCGTGTATCTCCGTCACTTGTAGTGATTTATCATTCAATGAATGACTAAAGAATGATCCACTGATATGAATCTAATCATAATGTTTTTTACTTCGTACATAAACAAACCATTTTTAATCTTACTCATTCTTTATGTTTCTATCCATCTAGGAAATTCCTCCTGGATTCCAGTAAAATAGCAGAATCGTGGATAGGGAACTCTACTAGCAACCTACCCAATTTATTGTAGAAATTTTCGGGATCAATGATTGGACCATGCAAAATAGAAATATCTTTTCTTGGATAAAGGAACAGGTGACTCGATCCATTTCCGTATCGATCATTATATTTATATATGTAATAACTTGGACATCTATTTCACATGCATATCCTATTTTTGCGCAACAGAGTTATGAAAATCCACGAGAAGCAACTGGGCGTATTGTATGCGCCAATTGTCATTTAGCTAATAAGCCCGTGGATATTGAGGTTCCACAAGCCGTACTTCCTGATACTGTATTTGAAGCAGTTGTTAGAATTCCTTATGATATCCAACTGAAACAAGTTCTTTCTAATGGGAAAAGGGGGTCTTTGAATGTAGGGGCCGTTCTTATTTTACCTGAGGGATTCGAATTAGCCCCCCCCGATCGTATTTCTCCGGAAATGAAAGAAAAGATGGGCAATCTTTCTTTTCAGAGTTATCGTCCTACTAAAAAAAATATTCTTGTGATAGGTCCTGTTCCTGGTCAGAAATATAGTGAAATCATTTTTCCTATTTTGTCTCCGGACCCCATTACTAAGAAAGACGTTTACTTCTTAAAATATCCGATATACGTGGGCGGGAATAGGGGAAGGGGTCAGATTTATCCCGATGGGAGCAAGAGTAACAATACAGTCTATAATGCTACAGCATCGGGTATAGTAAGCAAAATAATACGTAAAGAAAAAGGGGGGTATGAAATAACCATAGCGGATGCATCGGATGGACACTCAGTCGTTGATATTATACCTCCGGGACCAGAACTTCTTGTTTCCGAGGGTGAATCCATCAAGCTTGATCAACCATTAACGAGTAATCCCAATGTGGGTGGATTTGGTCAGGGAGATGCAGAAATAGTACTTCAAGATCCATCGCGTGTCCAAGGTCTTTTTTTCTTCTTGGCATCTGTTATTCTGGCACAAATCTTTTTGGTTCTTAAAAAGAAACAGTTTGAGAAGGTTCAATTGTCCGAAATGAATTTCTAGAGCCATGTATTTCGAAACATTAAGTTGAAAAAAAAAAAAAGACTAAAGTTCTTGTTGATCGATGCAATTCTGTATGGTCAAAAATAATAATAAATAATGAAGGGCTTTTTGCTTGTTTTGTTTATACTGTTTTTCTTCAAGCTATTTGTAATTACTTGTATTCCATCGCTAATAATATACTATTATACTGGTGTGTAGGTTGCGAAGAATACTATTTTTTATTTGATTTGACCCCGAGCCCTATTTGTTTTTTTCAATCCAAATTGTGTGGTGTGACTATGTTGACCGAAAAAACTTTGAATATTTATGTTATGGACTGAATAAAAGTTTCGTTGTAAGAATAAGAACTCAATGGACCTTGCCCCGCGAATTTTAGGGGCAAGGTCCATTGAGTTCTTATTCTTACTCTTTAATGTCTACAACACAGTTCATACGATTACTACAGGGATGAACCCAACCCAGAA